TGTTGGTGAGGACCATTATGAAACTGCCCAAAGAGTTAAGCAAACTTTACAACGTTACAAAGAACTTCAGGACATTATAGCTATCCTGGGGTTGGACGAATTATCCGAAGAGGATCGCTTAACCGTAGCAAGAGCGCGAAAAATTGAGCGTTTCTTATCACAACCCTTTTTCGTAGCAGAAGTTTTTACTGGTTCTCCAGGAAAATATGTTGGTTTAGCAGAAACAATTAGAGGGTTTCGGTTGATCCTTTCCGGAGAATTAGACAGTCTTCCTGAACAGGCCTTTTATTTGGTAGGTAACATCGATGAAGCTACCGCGAAGGCTATGAACTTAGAAATGGAGAGCAATTCGAATAAATGACCTTAAATCTTTGTGTACTGACCCCTAATCGAACCGTTTGGAATTCAAAAGTGAACGAAATCATTTTATCTACTAATAGTGGTCAAATTGGCGTATTACCAAATCACGCCTCTGTTGCTACAGCCGTCGATATAGGTATTTTGAAAATACGTCTTGATGGCCAATGGTTAACGATGGCTTTGATGGGAGGTTTTGCTAGAATAGGTAATAATGAGATCACTGTTTTAGTAAATGATGCGGAGAAAGGTAGTGACATCGATTCACAAGAAGCCCGGCAAACTCTTGAAATAGCAGAAGCTAATTTAAGAAAAGCTGAAGGAAAGAGACAAAAAATTGAGGCAAATCTAGCTCTCCGACGAGCTAGGACACGAGTCGAGACGATCAATGAGATTTCGGAACTAGTTGGTGTGTCCGAATAATCAAAAGAGGTTTGGTCTATTTTTTTATTTGATTTTATTGTATTCACTCGACAGAATTAAATCAGACGTAATTCTATTTTGATCCAACAAAAAAAAAAAGAAATAGAAAAGATACAAAATAAATATCAATAAAAGCAAATGGATATAAAAACTTATTAGAGACCGGAGTCGGTGGGATCTAATAAGTTCTACCTACTATTGGATTTGAACCAATGACTCCCGCCGTATGAAAGCAATACTCTAACCACTGAGTTAAGTAGGCCGTTTATCTTCACAAAGAAAACCAAATGGGACCCATCCCATCGATGGATTATAAATAGAATATTACTTATAAGCAATAACGCGCAAACAGATCAAAGAACTATGATCTTGGATCGTGGAATATTCATCTTGACAAGAAATTATCTACATAATAAAATAGGTATTACAAGCACTAAGGGCTATAGCTCAGTTAGGTAGAGCACCTCGTTTACACGCGCGCCAATGTTTTTCAGGGGGGTCCATCATGCAATCAAAAGAATTTATCTTATTGAGAAATCGATGTCTTACTCCATAACTTTGAGGGAACAAGAGAACAATAGCCTGACAAGGGGTTCAGTCTTGTCCCTTTTAGGTGCCAAACAGGCCCCATCGTTGATTTGAGATATTGATAAGGTAAATGTCTATTCAATGCTAGGCATAATGAGTACAAGGACCTCAAAAAAAGATCTTTTCGCCCTATGAACTTTAAGGTGTATGAAGTTTCATATTTCATTTTTAAGCAGAGCGATAGAGACTTCATCTAATTTAGGTTAATCTAGGCCAGAGGCAGACCTACGTCAAGATACCCCCTTTGAAACACTTTGGTAGTGTTCCTGGATCAGAATTAAAATAAAATAATGACTCAGAGCACATGGAGCCATCTCCTATTTTTCTATCAAAAAAAAATATGGCGGACTAACTGATAGAAATATCAGTTAATGAAAGAGCCCAATGCACAAAAAATTGCATGTTGGGTCTTTGAAACAGTTCAGATCATTTTGATAATAAAAAGTTTGATATGTTTTACCGAGAAAGTCTACGGTTCGAGTCCGTATAGCCCTAGAGCCCTAAAAAAGGAAAATAAAAAAAAATTGTATAATTTTAATTTACCCATTCTAGTTTGTTGCTTGTAACCGACCAGTTTTTTCATCAAAAAAAGTATTCCTAAATTCTTTCTATAAGCCCGGTCACGAGTATCTTTTAAAGCCGAACATAAAAATGAAAGCAAAAACACATTTCAATTCATTTTAATGGGCTCAATGGATATTTATCCAATCGTGTGGCTAAACAAACTTATTTGCTTCATGAATCTTCGGAGTTGAATTCCATATAAATTTTCCTCCTTTTCTGTCCACAATCAGAAAGTTAGTGATACTCTCCCTCTAGTATAGGAATGACCTGCTTTCTTTGTGTAGAATCTAAAGTTTTAAAAACAACTATATTTGGTAAGTTTCATTGTAAACATTGTCAAAAACGTCAACTAGGCTTTTGTCTTTGTATACCTTCCCGAAACCTAGCAAACCACATCACAAAAGGGGGGGGTAGTATTCTCTTTCTGTATTCACTTTCACTATTCAATCAATAGAAACTCCTCAGCCTGGATATTAATAAAAGGAATATACCAACACCGATCTATTCTAAACCTTGATATGAGATGGAAATTTCTAGAAATTATCTTACATCTGACTACTTGTTCTAT